GTGTGCAATATTATAATAATATAATAAACACACATTTACTTTTGAGAACGAACTTCTCGATATTTTCCTGTTTCCGGGGGGTTTACAGGAGTGACAGATATCTTAGGAGTTTTGGGGGGGTAGGGGGGGTTTAGGCGCGTAGAAACCGGGGGTGTGACAGGGATATTAGGAGTTAATACTACAACTTTATGCTCATGATATCAGTTATGCAATTCTTAAAAGAATATCTAACTAACATGGATAGTTTTTGTGTGGAATCAGAATGTATGTTCACCCTTGTCTTAATTCTTTTGTGTTCACTGTGAAATGCCAGGTGAAAGGAAAAAAATAAAAAAAACCCCTTGTCCGCTGGAAAGAACGCCCGGCATGTTGGGTAAAGAGGAGTATGTATTACCACCATTAACTTATGCAAGCGTCAATGAAAGTGTGGGGAATATTTCAATGTATGGACCTGAAGTAGGAACCAGATGCCAGGAATAGTTCACTAGGTGAAACCCCCACAATTACTGTCCCTGACCATCAAGAAACGGGTGTCTTAAGATATCAACTGATGGTGGTCTCTTACTGTGCAATATAGTTTTTTTTAACGGGATGTGGGTACTTGGTATATCTTTTTGGGTGGGAAGTTTTTTAGGTCTTCATTTCGAGTCTTTTGGTCTTTTACAGTTATGTTTTATTTTATTGTTGTGGGTTAATTCTTTTTCGTTAATTGTCCTTGATTGTTACTTATGTTTATATTTAATTTATGTACTATATAATTGTTTAATGGTTAATATAAATGTATGGTGTAATTACATATATGTAATATTGCTGGCAGAGCTCGGCAAAGAATAGTTTAGATTAGAATCCTAGCTTTGGGAGTTAGGGGTAGGGGTTAGAATCCCTTTTCTTTGAGCAGTAGGAAGGAGTTTAACCCTCGGCGTCCGGTTTACAAGACCGGTGCTCTGGCGCTGAGCTACTAGTGCATCGTCATTCAAGTACTTTGTTTTCCGCCCATCCTGCAAAGGGGGCTAAGATAAGGAAGATGAGGAAGTATAGGAGAGATGCGATTTGACCAATGATGATGAAGGGGTGCTCAACAGGTATGCCGCCAATTCAGGTAAGAACGGCTACGTCAGCGACTAAGAGTCAAAATAGGAATTGTGTGAGGGGACGGAATGTGAGGGCTCGTTGTTTAGAGGTGTGGAGGATGGGAACTAGTATAAGAATGAGGATTGAGGAAAGAAGTGCAAGAACTCCCCCCAGCTTGTTAGGAATTGATCGTAGAATGGCGTAGGCAAATAGGAAGTATCATTCTGGCTTGATGTGTGGTGGGGTGACTAGGGGGTTTGCAGGGGTGAAGTTGTCTGGGTCTCCTAAAAGGTTGGGGGAGAAGAGTGCGAGGGAGACAAGGGAAATTAGTAGGGCGGCAAATCCTAGTAGGTCCTTGTATGAGAAGTAGGGGTGGAAGGAAATTTTATCTGCGTCTGAGTTTAAGCCAACGGGGTTAGTTGAGCCTGTTTCGTGGAGGAAAATTAGGTGAATTATTGTTATGGCGGCAATGATGAATGGAAGAAGAAAGTGGAAGGCAAAGAATCGGGTTAATGTGGCATTGTCAACTGAGAATCCACCCCAAATTCACTGGACGAGAGAGTTGCCGATGTAGGGAAAGGCTGATAGAAGGTTAGTAATGACGGTAGCGCCTCAGAAAGATATTTGGCCTCATGGGAGAACATAGCCTACGAAGGCGGTTATTATGACTAGGAGGAGGAGAATGACCCCAATATTTCATGTTTCTTTGTAGAGGAAGGAGCCATAATAGAGTCCGCGGCCGATGTGAAGGTAGATGCAGATGAAAAAGAAGGATGCGCCGTTGGCATGTATGTTTCGGATAAGTCAGCCGTAGTTTACATCTCGGCAGATGTGGGCGACTGATGAAAAGGCGGTGGCGATATCTGATGTATAGTGTATAGCAAGAAACAGGCCTGTTAGGATTTGGGCAATAAGGCAAAGGCCTAAAAGAGAGCCAAAGTTTCATCAAATAGAAATGTTGGTGGGTGCGGGGAGGTCAACTAGGGCGTCGTTTGCGATTTTTATAAGGGGGTGGGTTTTTCGGAGGTTGGCCATTAACTGTTTTTGTAGTTGAATAACAACGGTGGTTTTTCAAGTCATTGGTCCTGGTTAAAGTCCTGGCAGAAACTATGGCCTATATTATGGTTACATTTTTATTTAGTTTAGTTTTGGGGCTAGCAGCAGTGGCTTCTAATCCGTCACCTTATTTTGGGGCGTTGGGGTTGGTTGTGGTGGCTGGGCTTGGGTGTGGTGTTTTAGTGGGACATGGGGGGTCTTTTTTATCTTTAATCTTGTTCTTGATTTATCTTGGAGGGATGTTGGTTGTGTTTGCGTATTCGGCAGCGCTTGCTGCGGAGCCTTATCCAGAGACCTGGGGAAGTTACCCGGTTTTGAGTGTTATGGTTGCGTATGTTGTGGGGGTGTGTGTGTCGGCGGGTATTTTTTGGGGAGGGTGGTATGGGGGTTCTTGGGGTTCGGGGGATGAATATAGTGATTTTTGTGTGTTTCGGCCGGATGTGGCAGGGGTGGCAGTGGTGTATTCTGTAGGAGGGGGTATGTTGGTTTTGGGGGCTTGAGTACTTTTATTGACGCTGTTTGTAGTGCTGGAGCTAACTCGGGGACTGAGTCGTGGGGCCCTTCGAGCTGTATACTAGATAAGGGTGAGTAGAAGAAGGGCAAGAGTAATAAGGAAAAGGGAGAGGTAGGTTTTGATTATTCCCTGCTGAATGTTGTCAGTTGTTGTGATTAGAGGGGAGTTGAGAGAGTAAACTGCTTTTGGGCCCACTTTTTCTAGTCAGGTTTGGTCGACTGTTTGAGTGGCGATGGTTTGGCCTAGTAGAAGGTTTAGTTTAGGGGCGAGGCGGTGGACTACTGCGGGAAAGAACCCAAGCATGTTAGAGAAGTGGTGGAAAGAGGGGGTGGGTTGAGGTTTAAATTGTTTGTTGGTTAGCGAGGCCAGTTCTAGGGCGGTCAACAGGCCAATGATTGTGACGATAAGAGCAGCTGTCTTTAGAAGGGGAGATATGGTAATTACAGGGGTTTTTAAGGGGGTAATGTTAGAGGTGATCAGGAGGCCGGCGACGATGCTACCTCAGGCTAGTCGTTTGATAGGGTTGAGCACTGTTGGGTGGTTTTCATTGATGGGGGACAAGGGGTTAAATCGGGGATGTCCTATGGATACAAAGAAAACCACGCGGAGGCTGTAGATAGCTGTGAATGAGGTGGCTATGAGGGTGAGGGCAAGGGCTCAGGCGTTTAGGTAGGATGTGTTGAGGGCTTCAATAATGGCGTCTTTCGAGAAGAAGCCTGCTAAAAAGGGGGTTCCTGTGAGAGCAAGGCTGCCGATGGTTAGACATGAGGAGGTAAAGGGGGCAAGGAGGTGTATTCCCCCCATTTTTCGGATATCCTGTTCGTCATTTAGGCTGTGGATAATGGAGCCCGAGCAGAGGAAGAGTATTGCCTTGAAAAAAGCGTGGGTACAGATGTGGAGGAAGGCTAGTTGGGGTTGATTTAGCCCAATGGTTACTATTATCAGTCCTAGTTGGCTGGAAGTAGAGAAAGCAACGATTTTTTTAATATCATTTTGAGTGAGGGCGCATGTTGCGGTAAATAGTGTTGTGATGGCGCCCAGGCATAGGCAAATGGTAAGGGCAGTTGGGTTGCTTTCTAATAGGGGGCTTATTCGGATCATCAAGAAAATACCTGCCACAACCATAGTGCTTGAGTGCAGTAGGGCAGAAACCGGTGTAGGGCCCTCCATTGCAGAGGGTAGTCAGGGGTGTAAGCCGAACTGTGCTGATTTACCCGTGGCTGCAATGATGAGTCCGACCAGAGGGAGGGTGAGGTCGAAGTTTTTGGCGCTGGCGAATACCTGTTGAAGTTCTCAGGAGTTAAGATTTGTTGCGATTCAGGCCATTGCGAAAATTAGTCCGATGTCACCTACTCGGTTGTAGACCACTGCCTGGAGGGCAGCAGTGTTCGCGTCGGCTCGTCCGTATCATCAGCCAATGAGCAAGAAGGACATGATCCCAACGCCCTCTCAACCAATAAACAGCTGAAACATATTGTTTGCTGTGACTAGAATAATTATGGCGATTAGGAAAATCAAGAGGTATTTAAAGAATCGGTTTATGTTGGGGTCGGCGTGTATATATCAGGAGGCGAACTCGAGGATGGACCAGGTGACGTATAGGGCGACGGGGGTGAAGATAATTGAGTAGGTGTCGAATTTAAGGCTAATGTTAATATCAAAGGTTAGAGTATTTACCCAGTTTCAGTTAGTGATGATGGCTTCGGCCCCTTCATGCAGAAATAGGGAAAGAGGGAGGAGGCTGACGATAAAAGCGAGTTTTACAGCTGTTTTTACTTTGGTGATGGCCCAGTGGTGGGGGAGGGGTGATGGTGTGAAGGTTGTGAATACGGGGTAGGCTAGTAAAATAAAAATAATGATTAGGCTGGATGTTATTATAAGGGGTGTGTGGTGCATAGCTGCTACTTGGAGTTGCACCAAGAGTTTTTGGTTCCTAAGACCAACGGATGAGCTGTTATCCTTTAGGAGCTGCTGTTCGAGTGAGCCCTGGAGTTTAACCAAGGGGGCAAAGATTAGCAGTCTTTGTTGCTTCGGGCCTCTCTCGGTGGACAAGGGGGGTTTTAACCCTTATTTTTAGAATCACAATCTAATGTTTTTGTTAAACTATATCTACAGGCAGTTCATCCTCAAATTAATTCCGGCTTGGAAATGAGTAGGAGGAGGGGGAGAAGGTGTAGTGCTATTAATAGGTGTTCTCGAGAGTGTGTTGGTTCGAGGGCGATAATATGGGAGGGGAGGGGGCCTCGTTGGGTCATTAAAAATATGTAGAGGGAATATGCTGCGGTGATAAGAGTGCCGCCTCCTGTTAGTGCAATTGTTCACCAGGATCAGCTAAACAGAGAGGTAATAATCATTAGTTCTCCTATTAGGTTGGGGAGGGGGGGAAGGGCGAGGTTGGCAAGGCTGGCAATGAATCATCAGGCGGCTATTAAGGGAAGGACGGCCTGGAGGCCTCGTGCGAGGATCATGGTTCGGCTGTGTGTTCGTTCGTAGTTTGTATTGGCCAGGCAAAATAGGGCTGAAGAGGTTAGTCCGTGGGCAATTATAAGGATTAGGGCCCCGGTAAGTCCCCAGGGGGTTTGGACAAGGATGCCGGCTGCTACGAGGCCTATGTGGCTTACTGAGGAGTAAGCGATTAAAGACTTAAGGTCGGTTTGGCGTAGGCAAATTGAGCCTGTTATGATTACTCCTCAGAGGGCAAGGACAATAAAGGGGTAGCTAAGTTCTTTAGTGAGAGGTTCTAGAACAGGTATTATGCGTAGTATGCCATAGCCTCCTAATTTTAGGAGGACGGCTGCAAGTACTATGGAGCCGGCAATTGGGGCTTCTACGTGAGCTTTAGGAAGTCAGAGGTGCGCCCCATATAAGGGCATTTTTACTAAAAAGGCTAGTAAACATCCTGCTCACCATAGTTTGTCTGCAAAAGACGCAAGTTCTGGGGGGCTAGAAAGTGGGAGTGTTAGTAGTGAGAGAGTGCCTGAGCTGTTTTGAAGGGCTAGAAGGGCGACCAGGAGGGGGAGGGACCCTGCCAGGGTGTAGAATAGGAAATAAGTGCCTGCATTAAGGCGTTCTGTTTGGTTTCCTCAGCGGGTAATGATAATAAGGGTTGGGATTAGGGTGGCTTCAAATATAATGTAAAATATAATTACTTCGGTTGCACTGAAAGCTAGGATTAGGAAGATCTGTAAGGAGGTGAGAAGCGTAATGTATAGGCGTTGTCGGTTAATAGGCTCTGAGGCCGTGTGATTTTGACTTGCAAGAATTATTAGGGGGAGAAGTCAGCAGGTTAGGGCTAAAAGGGGGGTAGAAAGGGGGTCGGTTGCTATATGTGGGTTTAAGAAGGATCAGCCGGTGTCTGTTGTCTTTAATCAGGTGAGGCTAAATAAGGAGATGATGAGGCTGTAGGCTAGGGCGGTAGTTCAGAGCTGTTTGGCAGAGGCCGCTCAGGCGGTTGGGATAAGCATAATAGTGGGGATTAGGATTTTTAGCATTGTAGGAGGTTTAAGCTTTGTAGGCGGTCCGTGCCGTGGGTTCGGGCGGTGGCGACTAGAAGGGCCAACCCTGCACTTGCTTCGCAGGCCGAGAAGGCTAGCAGTAGCAGGGGGGAGGCTGAAAAGTTAATGGAGCTAAGTTGTAATATCCACAGGGAGAGGGCGATGAACAAGGATAGTATTATGCCTTCTAAGCATAAGAGGGCAGAGAGTAAATGGGTTCGATTGAATGCTAGACCTGCCAGTCCTAGTATAAATATTGAGGAGAAAGCAAAATGAGTGGGGGTCATTAGGCGGTTGTGGACTTTAACCACAAGTTCTTGAGCCGAAATCAAGGGTTTTTCTTAAACTAACAACCTATTCGGCTCATTCAAGGCCTCCTTGGAGTCATTCATAGATTAGGCCGAGGGTAAGTAATGTAAGGATGGCGAAGGCCCAGAAAAAGGTTGTTAGGGGGGAGGAAAGCTGGTCGCCTCAGGGAAGTGGCAGTAGGAGTGCAATTTCCAGGTCAAAAAGGAGAAAAAGGATGGCCACGAGAAAGAATCGAAGAGAAAAGGGCAGTCGGGCTGACCCTAGGGGGTCAAAGCCGCATTCATATGGGGACAGTTTTTCGTGGTCAGGTGTGATTTGGGGGAGTCAGAAGGATACGAAGGCGAGGATAGAAGAGAGGATAATAGAGATGAAGAGGGTGCCTGCAACTAAGTTCATTATCTTTCCTTGGGATTTAACCAAGACCTGGTGATTGGAAGTCACACATACTGACACTAATACTAGAAAGATATGAGCCTCATCAGTAGATTGAGATATACAAGAATAGTCAGACAACGTCTACGAAGTGTCAGTATCAGGCGGCGGCTTCAAACCCAAAGTGGTGTTCGGATGTAAAGTGGTATTGGATTTGTCGTAGTAGGCAGACAGCCAGAAAGGAAGAGCCAATGATGACGTGAAGGCCGTGAAATCCGGTTGCGACGAAGAAAGTGGAGCCGTAGACTCCATCTGCGATTGTAAAAGGGGCTTCGTAGTACTCTATCGCTTGTAAGAAAGTGAAGTAGAAGCCTAGAAGAATTGTTAGGGCGAGGGACTGGATTGCCTCTTTGCGGTGGCCTTCTATAATGCTGTGGTGGGCTCAGGTCACGGTGACCCCAGAAGCTAGGAGGACGGCGGTGTTTAGTAGGGGCACTTCAAATGGGTCTAGGGTATTAATGCCAGTCGGAGGTCAGCACCCGCCTAGCTCTGGTGTTGGGGCCAAACTTGAGTGGTAGAATGCTCAGAAAAATCCTAAAAAGAAGAAGACTTCTGAGGTAATAAATAAAATTATTCCGTAACGAAGACCTTTTTGAACGGGTGGAGTGTGGTGGCCTTGGAAGGTGCCTTCTCGGATAATGTCTCGTCACCATTGGTACATTGTTAGTAGGAGAAGAATAAGGCCTAAGGTTATTAGGGTTGTGTCGTGAAAGTGCATTCAGATTGCTAGGCCAGATGTTATTAGGAGTGCGGCGATTGCTCCCGTTAAAGGTCATGGGCTGGGGTCTACTATGTGGTATGCGTGTGCTTGATGGGCCATTAGACGTTTTCTTGTAGGTAGAGGCTTAAAAGAAGGACAAATACATAGGCTTGGATTATAGCGACAGCGACTTCTAGGAGTGTCAGTAGTAGGAGAAGGGTTGCGGTTAATAATGAAATTGTTGGTATTAGGGGCAGTAGCACAAATGCGGCGGTGGCGATAAGTTGAATTAGCAAGTGGCCGGCTGTTAGGTTTGCTGTCAGTCGGACCCCTAACGCCAGAGGGCGGATGAACAGGCTAATTGTTTCGATAATAATGAGGATGGGGATAAGCAGGGTTGGGGTGCCTTCTGGCAGAAGGTGTCCTAGTGCATGTGTGGGCTGGTTTCGTATCCCAATAATAACGGTGGCAAGTCAGAGGGGAACAGCAAATGCTATATTAAGAGATAGTTGGGTTGTGGGCGTAAAGGTGTAGGGGAGTAGACCTAGCATATTTAGTGTGAGGAGAAATAGTATTAAAGAGGTGAGCAGGGCTGCTCATTTGTGGCCCCCTAAGCTGAGAGGTTGGAAAATTTGTTGGGTGAAGCGATTGATAAATCACCCTTGAATGGTGAGGAGGCGGTTGTTTATTCAGCGAGCTGTTGGCTTTGGATAGAGTACTCAGGGCAGACTTAGTGCTAGGGCAATCAGGGGAATGCCCAGGTATGTGGGGCTCATAAACTGGTCAAAAAAGCTTAGTGTCATGGTCAGTTTCAGGGCTCTGTCTTAGGTGTCGCTGTGCTTTGAGGGGTGGGTTCATTTGGAAAGGAGTGTGCTAGTACTTTTGGTGGAATAACTGTTAAAAAAATTAGTCAGGAGAATAGTAAGATGGCGAATCATGGGGAGGGGTTGAGTTGTGGCATCTCGCTAAGGGTGGTTGGGAGTCACCGATCTTTAGCTTAAAAGGCTAACGCTGTTCCCTAATTAGCTTCTTAGCGAAGCGTCTTCAAGTATTAAAGAGGATCAGTTTTCAAAATGTTCAAGGGGGACTGCCTCTACTACAATAGGTATAAAACTGTGATTTGCGCCACAAATTTCTGAGCATTGTCCGTAGAATACGCCGGGTCGGGATGCAATAAAGGCTGTTTGGTTTAGGCGCCCGGGGACTGCGTCTATTTTCACCCCGAGGCTTGGGACAGCCCAGGAGTGTAGTACGTCTTCGGCGGAGACTAGTACACGGATAGGGGATTCGACTGGGACTACTATGCGATGGTCAGCTTCAAGGAGGCGGAATTGTCCTGGGCCCAGATCTTGTGTTGGGACTATGTAAGAGTCAAAGCCTAAGTCTTCGTAGTCGGTATACTCGTAGCTTCAGTACCATTGATGGCCTATGGCTTTGATTGTTAAGTGAGGGTCGTTGGTTTCGTCCATTAAGTAAAGCATTCGGAGGGAAGGGAGTGCAATAAGAATTAGAATAATGGCGGGGAGTAGGGTTCAAATGATTTCAATTTCTTGGGAGTCTAGAATAAATTTATTGGTGTGCTTAGTGGTTACTATGGCCACAATAATGTAAAGTACGAGGGCGCTGATTAGGAATACGATTGTTAGGGCGTGGTCGTGAAAATGAAGAAGTTCTTCTATTACCGGCGAAGCTGCATCTTGAAATCCTAGTTGGGAGGGATGGGCCATTATTGCAAAACACGCAGGGGTTCCACCCACAACTTTGCCTTGACAAGGCAGTGTAATATTTGTTTTACTAGTGTTTTATAAAGAAAGTGACAGAGTGGTTATGTGGTTGGCTTGAAACCAATTTATGGGGGTTCAATTCCTTCCTTTCTCGTGAATAAATGTGTGGCTCGGTGTTAAAGATTTTTGTTAGTTGGCCAAGGTTGTTGGACTTGAACAAATGCGGGTTCTTCAAATGTATGATAGGGCGGAGGGCAGCCGTGTAGTCACTCTACATTTGTTGTTGCTAGTTCCACTGAAAGGACTTCCCGTTTAGTGGCAAAAGCTTCTCAAATAATAAAGAGGAACATGATGACTGCCACTAGGGACACTATTGAGCCGATAGAAGATACCGTGTTTCAAAGAGTGTAGGCATCTGGGTAGTCTGAGTATCGTCGAGGCATGCCTGCTAGTCCAAGGAAGTGTTGTGGGAAAAAAGTAAGATTGACTCCGAGGAATATTACTGCGAAGTGAATTTTGGTTCAGGTGTTGTGGAGGGTGTAGCCCGAGAATAGGGGAAATCAGTGGACAAACCCAGCGACAATTGCGAACACGGCCCCCATTGAGAGGACGTAGTGGAAGTGGGCTACTACGTAGTATGTGTCGTGGAGGGTGATGTCTAAAGAAGAGTTGGCTAGGACGATTCCGGTTAGACCTCCCACGGTAAAAAGGAAAATAAAACCCAGGGCCCAAAGGAGGGGGGTTTCTCATTTGATAGACCCGCCGTGAAGGGTGGCCAGTCAGCTAAAGACTTTTACTCCGGTGGGGATGGCAATAATTATTGTGGCGGAGGTGAAGTAGGCTCGAGTATCCACGTCCATGCCTACTGTAAACATGTGGTGGGCCCATACGATAAACCCTAAAAGGCCGATGGCCATTATTGCCCAGACTATGCCCATATATCCGAAAGGTTCCTTTTTGCCAGCGTAGTACGCTACAATGTGTGAGATTATACCAAATCCGGGGAGGATGAGGATATAAACTTCGGGGTGGCCAAAGAATCAGAAGAGGTGTTGGTAGAGAATAGGGTCTCCGCCCCCTGCTGGGTCAAAGAATGTTGTGTTTAAGTTTCGGTCTGTTAGTAGTATTGTGATGCCGGCGGCAAGTACTGGTAGGGATAATAGGAGGAGGACGGCGGTAATTAGGACGGATCAAACAAATAAGGGTGTTTGGTACTGGGAAATAGCTGGGGGTTTTATATTAATAATGGTGGTGATAAAATTAATTGCCCCTAGGATGGAGGAGACACCGGCTAAGTGAAGTGAAAAGATGGTAAGGTCAACTGATGGGCCGGCATGTGCTAAGTTTCCAGCCAGGGGTGGGTAGACAGTTCAACCTGTGCCAGCGCCAGCTTCCACGCCTGAGGAAGCTAATAGAAGTAGGAATGAGGGGGGGAGTAGTCAAAAACTCATATTATTTATGCGAGGGAATGCCATGTCCGGGGCCCCAATCATTAGGGGGACGAGTCAGTTGCCGAACCCCCCAATTATGATAGGTATTACTATAAAGAAAATTATTACAAAGGCGTGTGCAGTGACGATAACATTATAAATCTGGTCGTCTCCAAGGAGAGAGCCCGGTTGGCTTAGTTCAGCTCGAATTAGTAAGCTTAATGCGGTTCCCACCATTCCGGCTCAAGCACCAAAGACTAGATATAGGGTGCCGATGTCTTTGTGATTAGTTGAGAAGAATCAACGCGTAATTGCCACAGGTAAGATGGCTGAGAGTTAAGCGGTGGGTTGTAGCCCCATGAACAGAGGTTTGAGTCCCCTTTTTACCAAGCCCTGAGGTGTTTAACATATTAGATTGCAAATCTGAAGAAGCAGGCTAATACCTGCCGGGGCTTTCCCCGCCCATTTTAGCGGGACTGGGCGGGGAAAGTAGGCAGATGCTCGCTGGTTTGGGCGCTTAGCTGTTAACTAAGAGTTTGTAGGATCGAGGCCTTCCTGTCTAGAAAGGCTTTAGCTTAATTAAAGTGTCTGTTTTGCATGCAGAGGATGTGGGTTAATACCCTGCAAGTCTTATCAGAGGCTGGGAGATTTTCACTCTCGCTTAGGGCTTTGAAGGCCCTTGGTCTATTATACTATCCTAAGCCTCTTAGATGGTGAATAGTGCTGTGAGGGCGGGGGTAAGGGGGAGGAGGAGAATGGTAAAGGAGGCAGTGATTGCCAGGGGGAGGGTTAGTTGGTGGGAGGGCAGGCGTCAGGGGGTGGTTCCTGCAAGGCTGTTGGGTGCAATAGTTAGGGCCATTGCGTAGGATAGGCGGAGGTAAAAGTAAAGGCTGAGGAGGGCAGTGAGGGCGGCTAGGGTTGCGGTAGGGGCGAGTTCTTGTTTAGTTAGTTCTTGGAGGATTAGTCATTTTGGCATGAAGCCTGTGAGGGGCGGGAGGCCTCCTAATGAGAGGAGAATAAGGGGGGTAAGGGTGGTGATAACAGGGGCTTTTGCTCAGGATGTGGCAAGTGTGTTAATGTTGGTGGTTTTGTTAAGTTTAAAAACTAGAAATGTTGAAGATGTCATTGCAATGTATGTTAGGAGGGTTAGGAGGGAGAGGGCGGGGGAAAATTGCAGGATTAGGACTATTCATCCTAAGTGGGCAATTGAGGAGTAGGCTAAGATTTTGCGTAGCTGTGTTTGGTTGAGTCCGCCTCAGCCCCCAATTAAAGTGGATATCAGGCCTAGAAGAATTAAAATGTTCGGGTTGGTCGGGTAAATTTGGAGGAGGAGGATAAAGGGGGCGAGTTTCTGTCAGGTGGAGAGAATGAGTCCTGTGGTGAGGTCTAGGCCTTGAAGGACCTCGGGGAGTCAGGCGTGTAGTGGGGCGAGGCCAATTTTTAATGCGAGGGCTAATGTAATTATAGTTGTTGGGAGGGGGTGGGAGAGTTGTTGGATTTCTCATTGGCCTGTAAGTCAGGCGTTGGTGGTGCTTGCAAATAGAAGGGTGGCGGCAGCGGTGGCTTGTGTGAGAAAGTATTTTGTAGTGGCTTCTACTGCTCGGGGGTGGTGGTGTTGTGTTATTAGTGGGATAATGGCGAGAGTGTTTAGTTCAAGTCCTATTCAGGCTAGGAGTCAATGGGTGCTTGCAAATGTAATTATAGTTCCTAGGCCTAGCCCAAAAATGAGTGTACTTAAGATGTAGGGGTTCATTAGTAAAGGAAGGGGTTTAACCAACATATTTGGGGTATGGGCCCAAAAGCTTGTTTAGCTGACTTTACTAGGAAGTGGTGTAGTGGAAGCACTAAGAGTTTTGATCTCTTCAGGTAGGGTTCGAGTCCCTTCTTTCTAAGGAGCAGGGAGGATTTTAACCCCCATATTATACTCTATCAAAGTAGTCCTTTAATTCAGGCACGGCTCCGGCTATATTTGAGGGGGGAGGCCTGCAAATGTGATGGGGAGTGCTAAGTGTCAGATTACTAATGCAAGGGTTAGGGGTAGGAAGTTTTTTCAGATTAAGTGCATTAGCTGGTCGTAGCGGAATCGGGGGTAGGATGCTCGAACTCACAGGAAAAGGGCTGAAAGGAGGGTTGCTTTGGTTATTAGGCTGGAAGTGGTGAGTATGGGTATTAGGTGTGTGGTTGAGGTGCCTAGGAATAGTGTTGCGGAGAGGGTGTTCATTAGAAGGATGTTGGCGTATTCGGCAAGGAAAAATAGGGCAAAGGGGCCCCCTGCATACTCTACGTTAAAACCAGAGACTAGTTCCGATTCTCCTTCGGTGAGGTCAAAGGGGGCTCGGTTGGTTTCTGCTAGGGTGGAAATAAATCATATGGCGGCGAGGGGCCATGCGGGCAGGATTAGTCAGGTGGCTTCTTGGGCAGTAGAAAAAATTTGGAGTGTGAAGCCTCCTGTAAAAATAATGGCGTTTAAAAGGATTAGTCCGAGGCTGACCTCATAGGAGACAGTTTGTGCAACGGCTCGGAGGGAGCCGATTAGGGCGTATTTTGAGTTGGAGGCCCAGCCGGAGCCCAGAATTGAGTATACTGCGAGGCTCGATAGGGCGAGGATAAAGAGGATTCCCAAGTTCAAGTCTGCGATTGGAAATGGTAGGGGGATGGGGGTTCAAAGGGTTAGTGCAAGCGTTAGGGCTAGTATTGGGGTGAGTAAGAAGAGAAGCGGGGAGGAGGTGGATGGTCGGATAGGTTCTTTTATGAACAGTTTTAGTCCGTCTGCAATTGGTTGAAGAAGCCCGTAGGGTCCAACTACGTTTGGGCCCTTGCGTAGTTGTATGTACCCGAGGACTTTTCGTTCAACGAGGGTTAAGAGTGCTACGGCTAAGAGGACGAAGGCTATTAAGATCAGGGGGTTTAGGACGGTAGTAAGTAGTGTTGAGAGCATAGTTGAGGGGAGGATTTGAACCTCCGTCGAAAGGGCTTAGGTCTTTTGCATTGGCCGGGCTCTGCCACCTTAACAAGCTGTTTTCTTGAGCTTTTTGGGGTTATGCCCTTTTGCCTATTTTAGTTGTTTTCGATAGGTAAGGGGGAGGCGTGCTTGGAACATAGGCCCCTTCTTTTCGGTCCTTTCGTACTAGAAAAAAACATATCATAGATAGAAACTGACCTGGATTACTCCGGTCTGAACTCAGATCACGTAGGACTTTAATCGTTGAACAAACGAACCCTTAATAGCGGCTGCACCAATAGGATGTCCTGATCCAACATCGAGGTCGTAAACCCCCTTGTCGATATGGACTCTAAAAGGGGATTGCGCTGTTATCCCTAGGGTAACTTGGTTCGTTGATCGGCTGTGC